TTTAAAGTGCCTGAGTAAAGGATTATTGTGATACAATAAAAAATGTAGGAATCTACCTTTGAGAAGGATAAGCTAAGATAAAGCTATTGGATTCATATTTCAATTATAAGTAATTCTTTTCTTCTAATTGGTGGATTTAAGTTAATGTTTGGCTTGGTTTTGTTTTATCTTACTTTTGTTGGCTGATTTTCCAATACTTGAGTTAGATTGTGGATGCTAATAGAAGTTTCTTTTATGGTTTTTATAGGTCTATTTTCAATTGATTCAAGTTATAGGGTTGGTGAAATATCTATAAAATATTTTATTGTTCAGGCGTTTGCTGGTTTAATTGTACTAATTTCTATTTTGTTAAGATTTTTTGTTACGGGGTGCTGTGTCGATGTTTGGCTGGGGGTCGGCCTTTTTACTAAATTAGGATTGGCTCCCTTCCACTTTTGAGTTATTGGGCTTTTGGGGAAGTCGAGGTGGGCCGGAGTGTTCTTCATACTAGGTTTAATAAAGCTTTTACCACTAACTTTTGTTTTTTATTCTTTGGATATTGTGTGAATGGGGGTATTTCTGTGGGGCTCTATCTGGGTTGGCAGCATTTTTGGTATTGGTAATTCTTCTGCTCAGAAACTTCTGGGATACTCAGGAATGGTGGGTGTTTGCTGGATAGTTTACTCTGCAGCCTCTGGCGGCACTTGGTGTTTTTTTTTTTTTTTTTTTGGTTATTTATTTATATTGATTGTTTTTTGTTTTTATATGTCTCAGGTGGGAATTTTTTATTTAAATCAATTTAAATTAGTTTTCAGTGACTTGTTTTCTAAGATTGTCCTTTTTTTTTTTTGTTTAGTTTTTTCGGGGATCCCCCCATTTTTGGGATTTTTACTTAAATGGTGAGTTTCTTGATTTCTCGTTTTTTCTGGCTTTAGTTCTACTGTCATTTTTTTAATTATTATGTCTTTGGCTTCTCTTATTTTTTATGTTCAATTTTGGTTTTATTTTATATTAATTTATAGATTTGAATTTAAGTGGTACTTGTGTGTATTTAATAATAATCTGTGGTTTTACTTTTATTTTTTTTGTGTTATTTCCATTGCTGCACTGGTTTTTTTTTATTAAAATTTTAAGTTAAGTAAACTAATAGTTTTCAAAACTATAATTAGCTTTTGTTAAATTTTATTTAATAAAGAACGATTTGTCGTTGTTTTTAAATTTACAGTTTAATCCTTTACTCAGGCACTTTATTATATTAAAACTTTTGTTTATTTTAAAATTGCATTTTAATGTTATTTATTAACTATTAATATGAATACTTGATTATTTTCTACGAATCACAAAGATATTGGTATGTTGTATTTTATTTTTGGTATTTGAAGGGGCCTGATTGGTACTTCTTTTAGTATTATGATTCGAACAGAGCTGAGTAATGTGGGAAGTTTCTTCATGAACGATCAATTGTATAATGTTCTTGTCACTTCTCATGCGTTTATTATAATTTTTTTTATAACAATGCCCCTTGTTATTGGCGGTTTTGGTAATTGGCTAGTCCCCCTAATAGTGGGTTCTCCAGATATGGCTTTTCCTCGAATGAATAACTTGAGTTTTTGGCTTTTAATTCCTTCTTTGATATTAATGATTTGTAGTCTATTGGTGGGAGGAGGGTCTGGCACTGGGTGAACTGTCTATCCCCCACTTTCATTAAACATGTCTCATAGAAGATGCTCTGTAGATATGTCAATTTTGTCTTTACATGTTGCTGGAGCTTCTTCCATTCTGGGAGCTATCAATTTTATTGTCACTATTTTTAATATGCGTCTTTTGGGCGTTGGCTTAGATATTATAAGACTGTTTGTTTGGTCGGTTTTAATTACTGTGTTTTTATTATTGATTTCTTTGCCTGTTTTAGCTGGTGCTATTACTATACTTTTATTTGATCGAAATTTTAATAGTTCTTTTTATGACCCCTTGGGGGGAGGAGATCCTATTCTTTATCAACATTTATTTTGGTTTTTTGGACATCCCGAAGTTTATGTCCTGATTCTGCCTGGGTTTGGCATTATTTCTCATTTAATTAGAAATGAGGCTGGTAAAATAGAAGTTTTTGGTAGGTTAGGAATAATTTATGCCATGGTAACTATCGGCGTGTTGGGGTTTATTGTTTGGGGACATCATATATTTACTGTTGGCATAGATGTGGACACTCGGGCCTATTTTACTTCTGCAACTATGGTAATTGCTGTTCCTACTGGAATTAAAATTTTTAGCTGATTGGCCACTTTGGGAGGAATGAAATTTAATTGACTTAGTCCGCTGGTTCTCTGATTTCTGGGGTTTCTGTTTTTATTTACCATGGGAGGTTTGACTGGCATTGTCTTGGGAAACTCTTCTGTAGATGTTTGCTTACATGATACTTATTTTGTTGTTGCTCATTTTCACTATGTTTTATCTATGGGGATTGTTTTTGCTATTGTAGGTGGATTTATTTTCTGATTTCCCTTGGTCACCGGGGTTGTTATAAATCATTATATATTAATTTCTCAATTTTACGTTATATTTGTGGGTGTTAATTTAACATTTTTTCCTCAGCATTTTTTAGGTTTGGGGGGCATGCCTCGACGTTACTCTGATTATGGGGATTGTTATTTATTTTGAAATAAGGTTTCTTCGGTGGGAAGTTTATTTAGATTGGTTGGAGTTTTATATTTTCTTTATTTAATTTTGGAGTCTTTTATTGTGCTTCGTCTAGTTGAATTTGACTTGTCTTTAAAAAGTTCTTTTGAGTGGTCTTTAAATAAGCCCTCGTTAGGCCATAGTTTTGGTGAGACTGGCGTTGTTTTTATTTAGTCTATAGTCTATTGTGGCAGAAATTAAATGCAATAAATTTAAGATTTATTTATAGATTTATTCTCTTTAGAAATTAATACTTGATTTGGATTAAGTTTTCAAGATGGGGCCAGGTATATTATGGAAGAAATAATTTTTTTTTATGATTTTTCTTTTTTAATTATTTCTCTTATTTTATTGTTTGTGGTTTATGTCATGGCCTATTTGGGATTTTCGGGATATGTGAGGCGCTATGTTTTAGATAACCAAGTTTTAGAGTCCGTCTGGACTTCTCTTCCCCTACTGATTTTACTTTTTTTGGCTTTTCCTTCTGTTCGCATTTTATATTTAATAGATGAAGTTTTTTATCCTGGTATTACCTGCAAGGTAATAGGGCACCAGTGATTTTGGAGTTACGAGTATAGGGATTTTGTTGGTATTGAGTTTGATTCTTACATGGTGTCTAATCTAATACGATTGTTAGAAGTGGATAACTCATTTGTTTTGCCCCTTGGCATTAAGGTTCGTCTTTTAGTGAGTTCTTTTGATGTTTTGCATTCTTGGACTGTTCCTGCTTTAGGGGTTAAGGTTGATTCTGTCCCTGGCCGATTAAATCAGTTAAATTTTACGTGTGGGCGTCTCGGTGCTTACTTCGGCCAGTGTTCTGAAATTTGTGGGGCCAATCATAGATTTATGCCAATTGTTGCTGAGGTGGTCTCTTCTGGAGTGTTTTCTTCCTGATTAGTTAGGGCTTCTTCATTAAAAAGCTTTAAGCAAGCGCTGATCTCTTAAATCAGTCATAGTATTCTAGCGGTTACTTTTATTGACTTAACAAAAATTTAGTTAATCCCATAATATTAGTTTGTCAAACTAAAGTTACATCTCTGTATTTTTTATTGCCCCAAATAAGTTGTATATTTTGATTATTTTTGATGGTTTTTTTTTTTTTTTTTTTTGTTTTTTGTTGATTATTTTATACTTTAGTTTTTTTTTTGGTAGGTTGTCCAGTTCTTCTCAATTGTCTAATTCTATAATACTAAAATTTTAATGAGATTATTCGAAGTTTATGATCCTTTTACTTTTTATGGTAGATTGAGGCTTAATTGATCTGTTTTATTTTTTATTTATTTTGTTTTTATGTCTCTTTTTTGATTGGTGCCTGGGACTTATTATTATTTATTTGATTTTTTACTATCTGCCCTGGTTCGCGAATTTAGTAATTTTTATAGTGTGTTGAAAATAAAGGTTGGTCTTTTAATTTTTATTTGCTTGTTTTTGTATGTTTTGCTGTGTAATATTTTAGGTTTAATTCCTTATGTATTTGCCTGCTCTGCACACTTTGTTTTTTCGATTAGTTTTGGTTTACCATTTTGGATTGGTTTAATGGTCTTGGGTTGACTTAATTTTACTAATTTTATATTTTCTCATCTAATTCCGGTTGGTACTCCCCTAGTCTTGATTTCTTTTATGGTTTTTATTGAAACTATCAGAAATTTTATTCGCCCCTGGTCTCTTAGTATTCGTTTAATGGCCAATATAATTTCTGGTCATCTTTTAATGAGCCTGCTTGGCGATTGCGGATTTTCTGTGATTTTGGTTCAATTGGGTTTGTTTGGTTTTGAGTTTTTTGTTTGTTTTATTCAAGCTTATGTTTTTTCTGCTCTGTTAACTCTGTATTCTGGAGAAATTTAATTTTAACTTTTGATAGTACTGAGCTCCGGCATTGCCCTGATTAGATGCTTTTCTATCGTGAAAATATAGTGTTTTTTAAACTACGAAGCTTATTCAAAACTTCGGGTATCTCAATATCTTCAATATTGTGCTTTTTATTTAAGCTATCTGAATAGGCGGCTGTAATTAATATAATTATTATTGTTAATATTATTTTTTTGAATCTCTTTTGATTGAATTTAAAGTTTATTTTAACTATGGAGTTAATTTTTCTATTTGTTACTTTTGTTATTTTAATTAGATTTCCTGTTTCGGTGATTTTTCTTGTTTTTATTATTCTATTTAAAATTATAATTTTAATTATAATTCTAAAGTTTTTTATAAATCATATGTAGTTTATTATTATTTTTATTTTTCTGTTTTTGATTAGCTTTTTGTTTAAAAAACTTTCTTTAATTGTCACGATAATAATCAGTATTATAGTAAGGGGCATTATTTTTTCTATTCTGGTCATGTGGGGAATTTGGGTATTTAAATTAATTATTCAGTTTATTTTATTTCCTAGGACAATCGTTGGTGGTAGGATAATTATTTTCCTTTTTTTTTGGTCTAATGTTTCTTTTATTATTTTTATTTTTTTTTTGTTTTTTAAAAAGAAGATAAACACAATTGTTTTTATTGAATAAACCATTGTGATGCCTATGCATGCATAGAAAATTAAGAGTATTGTGTAGTTGATTTTATTAATTATCATTATTTCAATAATTAACTCTTTTGAGTAAAATGCTGATATAAAGATGAATCCACAAAGTGTTAGGTTTGCTACAATAAATCTTGTTGTTGTGATTAATCTTGTTTGATTGTCTGTTGATATTTTTCGGATGTCTTGGGTATTGGCGATTGAAATCATAGATCTTCTACAAATGAAAATTAGTGCTTTGAATATGGCGTGTATTAGTATGTGAAATAGCGCTATTTTATATATATTGATGGCTAGAGATACAAATATTGTTCTTAGTTGTGTCAGCGTTGATAGAGCTACAATTTTTTTAATGTCTCATTCAAGTGTCGCATTTATACTTGCTATTATTAGTGTTATTGTGGCTACAGCTATAATTATTGTGTTTGTGTGAGAAAATTTAATTATTGTTTCTATTCGAATTATCATATAGACTCCCGCAGTCACTAGTGTGGAGGAGTGAACTAGCGCGGACACTGGAGTTGGGGCTGCTATGGCTTCTGTCAATCAAGATGAAAACGGAATTTGGGCTCTTTTAGAAAATAATCTTAGACATAAAATTGTTATCATTGTTTTATTTCTGTATATTGAGAGGCATGTGATTATTCACGAGTTGAAGTCTATTATTAATATAATTGAGATTATTAACATAATATCTCCTAGTCGGTTTATAATTATTGTATAGAGTCTTCTTATAAGTGATTTTTTGTTTATAAAAAACATAATTAAAATAAATGATGATATGCCCAACCCCTCTCAGCCCATTAATATTGAAATTGTCCTGGGTCTTAAAATTAGTATAATTATTGAGGCTACAAATGTTAGGATGATTTTAATGAACTTAGTTTTTCTAATTCTTGGTATATAAAATTTTCTATAGGAAATGATGGCTCTTGAAATCAGTGTGACGGTGAAGATAAAAAATATTGATTTTCAGTCTGCCATTATATTGAATGTTATTCTATTACACTCTATTTCTATAATTTTTCATTCTACTATCATTGCCTCTTCTTTTTTTATTATATTTGTAGATAGGGCTAGAGTTGCCGCAGCTGTTAAAATTATTGTTTTTAGTATAAGATTTAAGTTAATAATTTAGAAATTAATTAATTATTTTTAATTACACAGATTAATGTTTTAAATAAACTATCTAAATTTAAATTATTATTATTGATCTTTTCGTGATTAGTGCAATTGCTGGGATAATGTGAATAATTGTAATTATTATAGACTTTGCGGTTGAAGAGGCTGGCAAATTTATGTTTATTGAGAACTTGCCGTGGGCCATTACGCAGAATACAGTGATTCTGAAGCACGATCTAAATAATATAATTAAAAATACTAGCACTATTATCGTTGATGATCAACTGATTGCGGCCTTAAACGCTAACAGTTCTCCCACAATATTGATGGAGGGGGGCATGGGTGCATTAGATATACATAAAAAAAATCATGCAGTTGATGCTGTTGGCATGGATACCAGAATTCCTTTATTTATTATTATACTTCGTGATTTAGAGATTTTATAGGCTTGATTACACATGAAAAATATTGCTGACGAACACGCCCCATGTCCCACTATGATGATTACTCTTGCTAAAATTCCTTTTGACTTGGCCAATGTAATTCTGACAAGGGTAATTGATATGTGAACTACCGAAGAATACGCCACTACTCTTTTTAAGTCTGACTGAATGTTGCAAGCTAGCCTTAGGATTAGGGTAGTCCAAAGGGCAAAAGACAAAATTATAAATTCATACTTTGTTATTATTTTTGTTGCTATTTTTGTTATTCGGATTATGCCGAAGCATCCAAGTTTAAGTATGATTGATGCTAGAATTATTGATCCTTGAACTGGCGATTCTACGTGAACCTTGGGCAATCAGATGTGAATGAAGTAAACGGGTATTTTAACTATAAAAATGAATATAAATCTTAAAAAATCTCAGGTCGACAGTTCGTTTAATGTTCAGAAATTGAGTTTTTTAAAATTGTGTATTAACGATGAAAAGAAGGGAAGCGTGAATATTGAAGTTAGAATAATTATAAATATTGTTGCTTCAATTCGTTCTGGCTGATATCCTCAAGATATTACAATTACTACGATTATTACTATTGATACTTCGAATAGAATAAAAAACAGCATGAATCTTCAGTTGAAAAATGTTATTATTAATACTATAATTAGTGTTGAATTAATTTTAACTATTATTTTTATATTGTTGATTTTAATTATTGAAATGATCATTATAATTCAGATTGTTAGGTTGGTTATTCAAAATGAAAGGAAGTCTCCCATAAAAATGTATCTTATTTTTCTTATGTCTGTTCTTTGTAGTCTTAAGTTAAATAGAATGATTAGTGTTGAGATTGCGATTTTAAAATTTTTGTTTTTTATAACTATCATTATAATTATGGGGATTAAAAATTTTAGAATGTTGTGATTGCAGATGTTTTTATATAGTCGTTACCATGTGTTCGAATTATGTTAATTAGCAGTGATAGCCCCAAAATTCTCTCAGTAATAAGGATAATTAAAATAAATAATATAATGAAAATTTCTATTCTTATTCATCCAATCGCCTTTAGAGCGATTCTTCTTGTTCTAATGGAGATAAATTCAAGAATAATTAGATTATTTAGAGTGTGATTTTTATTTATTACATATATTAATCTTGTGAGTTTTATTAATATTATTACTTGTGTGGGAATGAATCTATATAAAGTCATAATTTTAATAGTTTAAGAAAAACCTTGATTTTGTAATTCAAAGATACTTTAGTGATGTTTAAGATCAGTAAAAAAGTTACTTATTTCTAATTTCCAAAATTAGTATTTTTTTTAAATTATTTACTGCTTGAGTTTTTGGCTATTTATCTTATTTGGTATTACCATAAGCCCCCTATTGTTAATTATTATTTTAATTGCCACTCTTTTCTTTTTGTGTTTAATCATGGCCCTAAGCTTGGGAAATTTTTTTTTTTGTTTTTTAGTTTTCTTGTTATTTATGAGAGGGTTGGTTATAATGTTGGTTTATTTTTGTAGGATTATTCTTAGTGAGAAAGTTTTAGTTGTGTCTGATTTTTTTTTTCTGGGGCTTATTTTATTTTATTTTTTTACTGAATTTTACCCATTTTATTTCTCTTCTGATTACGTTAGTTTATCTAACTTGGGCTATTTCTATTTTGAATTAATTAATTTATTAAAATATTTAACCTATCCCTATGGTCTTTATTCTTTGTTTTTTATTATTTATTTACTTTTTTGTTTGGTGGTTGTTTACGAGGTTGTAAAGCGCTGCACTGGCCCTCTCCGAATAAAAATTTAATGAGTTATTATATTTTTCGTAAGAAATCTTTATCTGAGGTTAATTCTGCAATTGTTGATCTTGGTACTCCCTCCAATATTAATGTTATGTGAAATTTTGGGTCCATGCTGGGGCTTATGCTGATGGTTCAATTGGCTACTGGTGTTTTTTTAACTTTTCATTATGCAGCCAATGTGGCGGTTGCTTTCGACAGTGTTATTCACATTGGTCGTGACGTGAATTTTGGTTGGCTTCTTCGTTATTTTCATATTAACGGTGCCTCTCTTTTTTTTATTTTTATTTATACTCACATTGGTCGGGGTATTTACTATTTTTCCTTTAAAAAAATTTTGGTTTGAGCAAGCGGCGTTGTTATTTTACTACTTTTAATGATAGTTGCTTTCATGGGATATATTCTTCCATGAGGTCAGATATCTTTTTGAGGGGCTACGGTAATTACTAATTTAATTTCTTCTATTCCTTACTGGGGGGAGGTAATTGTTTATTGGGTTTGGGGGGGGTTTTCTGTGGGTAATGCTACTTTAAACCGATTTTTTTCTTTTCACTTTGTGTTTCCTTTTGTCATGATTGTGTTTGTCTTAATTCATTTACTACTACTTCACCAGTTTGGCTCTAACAATCCCCTGGGGATAACTAGTTCTTATGACAAGGTTTTTTTTCACCCCTACTTTGTTATTAAAGATCTTTTGGGCTACGGGGCTGTGTTTATATTTTATTTGATGATAGTTGGGTTTTTCCCCCTAGCTCTTGTTGATTCTGAAAATTTTATTATGGCCAACTCTCTTGTTACTCCTGTGCACATTCAGCCAGAGTGATATTATTTGTTTTCTTATGCAATTTTACGATCTATTCCTAATAAATTAGGTGGGGTGATTGCCTTGTTTCTGTCTATTTTAATTCTTTTAGTATTAGTATTTGTTAATAGAAAGTTTAATAGAACTCAGTTTTATCCTATTCTAGACCACCTGTTTTTTTGGTTCAGAGTTTCTATTGTTCTTCTTATGTGAATTGGTGCCAATCAGGTTGAGTATCCTTTTTATGGAATTGGCCAAGTTCTCACTTTTTGGTTTTTTTTTTTTTTTTTTGTTATTTCTATTTTTCTTTTTTGTGAGATAGATTATTAAATTTTTAAGTTAACTTTGGTAATTTGAAATTACCTAGAAAAACTAATTAGTTTTTTAACTTTTGGTAGTACAGTAAATTTTATAAATTATTGAGTAGTATAAAATGTAAGTGGTGACTGGTAAAATTTGAGTTCAGTTTATTTTTATAAGTTTGTCGTATCGGAATCGAGGAAATGTCGCGCGTGTTCAGATAAAATAAAGGCAGTTTATGAAATAAATTAGTAAAAATATAATGTTGGAAGTTTGAAATACACAAAATATACAAGTTGTAATCATTCTTATTAATAAAATTCTGGCGTATTCGGCCAAGAATAGTATTATGAACGACTTTCTTCTATATTCAATATTGAATCCTGAAACTAGTTCAGATTCTCCTTCCGAGAAGTCAAAGGGCGTGCGATTAGTTTCTGCTAGAATTGTTAATATTCAAACAAAAAACAGGGGTAAAATAAAAATTATTATTGGTGAATAGAGTTGATTTAATCATATTATTTTAAAATTTATTTGTCTTGTAACAGTAATTACTGTAATAATTACAAGTATTAAGTTAATTTCATAGGATACAAGCTGTGAAATTGTTCGCACTATTCCAATAAAGGCATAGTTTGAGTTTGAAGCTCATCCTATTATTATTAATCTAATTATGTTTATTGATATGCATCTGAGTATAAATAAAGATCTTATTTTTATAAACGCAAATTCGAATTTGAACGGAAAAATTAATCATACAATTAATGAACACATTAAATTAGCACAGGGCGATAGAAGAAATATTATAGAGTTGGATTTAATGTTTATGTTTATTTCTTTTCCTAGTAATTTAATTGCGTCTGAAATAGGTTGCATAATTCCTGAAATTAGAGTTTTATTGGGGCCTTTGCGATTTTGAAAAAATCTAATATATTTTCGCTCCATTAGTGTAAAAAAGGCAATTCTTAGCAACACACAAATTATTAAAATTAAAGTATTAGTTATTTTTAAAATAATTATTAAATGGATTATTACTCCTTTTTTAAATTCTAAATTTAAAACATTGATTATGATAATTTAATTATAAATTTTTTATTTTATTAAATCCTTTCGTACTATAATAAATTATTTGTTTAAAGATATAAACTGACCTGGCTTGCGCCGGTCTGAACTCAGATCATGTAAGATTTTAATGGTCGAACAGACCATGATTCATAAATTCTGCTTTATTGAACAATTCTTAATCCAACATCGAGGTCGTAATAAATTCTGTGAATTTGATCTTTTAAGAAATTTTACGCTGTTATCCCTTAGGTAAATTGTTTTTTTTTCATTTTATGGATTATTAAGAATACACTTATTTTGTGACATTTTTAAGTAAAAGATTTTTGTTTTACAGTCTCCCCAACCAAATTTTTAACTTAAAATTTGTTTAATTGTTTAAAATGAAATTCTAAAGGGTCTTCTTGTCTTTTAAGTTTAATTTAAGATTTTTAACTTAATTATTAAATTTTACTTTTTAATTAGAGTATAAGTTTATTTTTCATTTAATCTTTCATTCTAGTTTTTAATTAAAAAACAATTTATTATGCTACCTTAGTACAGTTAATTTACTGCAGCTATTTAATTTTTCATTGAGCAGAGTGTATTTAAGATTTTTACCTTAAACTATGTTTTTGATAAACAGTTGAAAATGTAGTTAATTGCCTAGTTTACATTAATTAATTTAAATAGTATATTAATTTAATCATAAGATTAAAGTTTTATTAATTAGAATTTTTTCTAAATCAACCTGAAATTATTAATTAAATTTAAATTTTACAATTAATATTTTAATATATTTTTTTGTTAAAAAATTTTAATTTTACTTTATTTAATTAAATTTTTTTATGTTCACTATTTTAACACTTATCTTTTAAAATTTTAAAACAAATATATTAAAATATAAAATTGATATAATTTGCTTTTCATTTTAATTGATTTTTTTAGAAACTAGATATAAAAAACTTGGTTAAATGTAAAATCTAGAATTTAATTATATTTATTGTTTAAACAATAATATTTAAAATACTATTTAGTTAGTTTTCGAGAAAATTAATTTAATCACTTATTTTTAATTAACCCTGATACCAAAGGTAGGGCCAATAAAGCCTACTTAATTTGTAATAGCTGGTTATTTTTTGAATTAGATTAATTTAATTAGTTAAATTTAAAATTTTATTTATTTATTAAATTTGTTATTATACAAATAGTAGTAATTTTATATTTTTAAAATAACTTTAATTTATTTAATTTTAAATTATTGTTAGTTATTATTTTAAATTTCAGCCCATAAAATAAAATTTATCAATACAATCTATTTAACCTAAATTTACTTTCCAGTAAGCTTACTTTGTTACGACTTATCTTAATTTAGTTAAGAGTGACGGGCAATTTGTACATATTTTATTACCTATTTAAATTTTTAATCTATAAAATTTTAATTTTAAATCCTATTTTCTGAATTTTTAATTATCATTTTAATAACTTTAGTTAAATGTAACCCACAACTAGCGTAATATAAATTATGTGTTGACTTGATTTTTATGCTATGGCATGGTTACACTTAATTTGTGAATTTGTATTTAACAGCGATATATAAATTAAATTAATACGTTGTATGGCTCGTGGAATATCGATTACTGAGCAGGTTCCTCTAATTAGATTAAAATACCGCCATATTTTTTAAGTTTGAAGAATTAACTTTTACTACTTTATTTAAAAATTAGACTTATAGTAGGGTATCTAATCCTAGTTTTTATTAGTTTTTTAAATTTTAATTTTGGGGATTGATTTAAAACATTAAATTTTACCTCTAGAGTTTTTTCTTTTGACCTAATTATAAATTTAATTTAAGTAGAATTTAATTATTAAGTTACAAGTTTAACCGCAACTGCTGGCACTTGTATTAGTTGACATAAAAAAATGATTTAAAATTAAATTTCTCTAACTAATTAATATTAAGTGTTAATAAAGTTTGATTTTAAAAATTAAATTTTTATACATCTATCTCTGACTAACAACTTTAAACTAAAATAAAATTTTTAATTTAATTAAAACAGTACAAAAAAATGCTCGCTTATTAAATTTTAATTTACTAAAATTAATTAGTTTTTTTAATATCAAAAATTAACGTAATATACTTAAATTAAAACAATAAATAAAGACATTAAAGTCATTTTGTTAGTGTAAATAACACACTTATTTTAGTTATTTATTTAGTTAGAATTTAATCAATAATTTTATTAACAATAAAACACCTCTTTTTGGTTTTAACTAAATTATGCGAAGATTTTTGATCTTAAATGTTAAATCGAAATTAATTGTAAATTTTACTTCTGCATAATTAGATAGGACTAGCTAGACTTCTTATAATTGCAAATTAAATATTTTATAAATATAAATTACTATCTTAAACTAATCAATTCAGGAGTCCCGCTAGTCACTCATAAATAAACCCAACAATTAGAATTACAAAAAATAAAATTATTAGAAGTATGATTGACCCAAGCCTCAATAGTTTTATATTATAGACAAAAGGAAGTAAGAGAACAAGTTCTACATCGAAAATTAAAAAAATAATAATAATAAAATAAAAATTAAGAGAAAATGGAAGACGTAAAGATCTCAGCAAGTCAAATCCACACTCAAACACAGAAAATTTTTCACGCTCTGTTTTTATCTTAATTGAAATTAAAGACACTCCCGCAATAAATAAAACAATAACAATAAAAATCATAAGAAAAAAAGTAATAGTCAATAACATTTATTTTATTTAAATGAATAAACCTATTAATTGGAAGTTAATTATACTTATTATACTAATAAAATACTTAACACCCTCATCAATATACAAAGCAATATAAAAATAATCAAACCAAATCTACAAAATGTCAGTATCAAATAGCGTATTCTAGCCCTAAGATGCTGTTAGAAGAAAAGGAATTATTTATTAAACGAAACAGATTAACAATAATATATAACAGCCCCACTAATACATGAAATCCGTGAAATCCAGTTAAGATAAAAAATGACCTGCCGAACACCCCCCCACTAAATCTAAAGCTTATGTGAAAATACTCATACATTTGCACTAACAAAAAATAAATTCCCAACAAAGTACAGAGGGCTAGGGATAGCTTGGCCCCCAAAAGGTTAAAATTAATAATACTGTGATGACATCACGTGATAAAAACCCCAGACCCCAATAAAATCAATGTGTTCAAAAAGGGAATGCCCAAATAATCTACCACAATAATACCTTTTGGGGGCCAAGCTATCCCTAGCGCAAAATCAGGACTTAGGCTATAATAAAAATAGGCCCAAAAAAAAGAGCTAAAAAAACAAATTTCTGATAAAATAAACATTATAACCCCAGTACTAATTATAAAATTAATTTTAGTGGAACGTTCACCTTCATAAAGAGCCTCTCGGATTACATCTCGTCATCACTGTCAAACAACAAGTACTAGAATAAAAAAAAAAAAAATAAAAAAATCAAAATTTCTTGACCTAATTCACTCAACTACGCCAGCCCCAGAATTTATCACACTAAAAGACATTAAAATCGGCCAGGGCCTAGATTTGACTAAATGAAAAAAATGATTATTTATTATCATTTAATTTTTAAAATCCCAGTATTTTATATACTCTGCCGCAGTTAGAAGCTGCGGCTCGGGGGACTTGGTCCCCCTAAGGCCTGTGCATCAGCCAAAAATTCACCACTCAACAAAACTAAGTATTTAATTAATTTCAAATTATTTATGGAAAAAACCCAATTTATAAAAATTTAAGCCCCCCAGCCTCTATTACTAATTAAAATTAATTTAAACTAGAAATTGCCCAAGTCATCACAAAATTTGAAATGTAGAGAAGTTGTGGGGGAGGGGGCCCTAGAAGGGCCGGAGGGGGCAAAAAATAGAAGGGGCAAAAAATAGAAGGGGCAAAAAATAGAAGGGGCAAAAAATAGAAGGGGCACAAAATAGAAGGGGCACTTTTTTTTTGTTTTTTTTTTTTTTTTTTTTGGTTTTTTTTTTTTTTTTTTTTGTTTTTTGTTTTTTTTATTGAAACCCTAAAGATGCTCCTAGGAGCATACTTCGTATAACTCGCAAGTAGTAGCTAATAGATCATTATTTAAATTGTTATATAATTTAAGCAGCTGCACGCAGTAATCTTATAGAGCTTATTATAAATAGATAAATAAGTAATCACTAAACTATAAGTTAGTATAAGCCGAGAGTATATATCAATACTTATTAGTATATCTGTGTGTAAAAAATAATTCAATATTAAGCAGCTGCACGCAGTAATCTTATAGAGCTTATTATAAATAGATAAATAAGTAATCACTAAACTATAAGTTAGTATAAGCCGAGAGTATATATCAATACTTATTAGTATATCTGTGTGTAAAAAATAATTCAATATTAAGCAGCTGCACGCAGTAATCTTATAGAGCTTATTATAAATAGATAAATAAGTAATCACTAAACTATAAGTTAGTATAAGCCGAGAGTATATATCAATACTTATTAGTATATCTGTGTGTAAAAAATAATTCAATATTAAGCAGCTGCACGCAGTAATCTTATAGAGCTTATTATAAATAGATAAATAAGTAATCACTAAACTATAAGTTAGTATAAGCCGAGAGTATATATCAATACTTATTAGTATATCTGTGTGTAAAAAATAATTCAATATTAAGCAGCTGCACGCAGTAATCTTATAGAGCTTATTATAAATAGA